AATGAAGTGCCTGAAAAAGGATTATCTTGATAGGGTAAAACATGTAAGTAAAGCCTTACCTTCATTATTTTTTCCCCCCTTTTTTTTACACCCAATGGAATCAACACCATTCCCCCAAAGATCAAAACTTTGTGTGCACTATACACCAGAGTATATTTCTTTAGTAGTTTATCCTTTTTTATATATAAAAAGATAAGCTAAGCAAGCTCGTGGGCTCATACCCCATCCATGAGGGTCTTACTCCCTCTCTTTTTAATTCCTCTCTCTTCATCTCAGATTTTATTTTTTTCAACTCTTATATTGGGGACTCTACTCTCCGTTTCTTCCTCGTCTTGATTTGGTGCCTGGATAGGGTTAGAGCTTAATCTTTTATCTTTTATTCCTCTTATCTCTTCGAAGAACAATCAATACTCTTCAGAAGCTGCTCTAAAATACTTCTTAATTCAAGCCCTAGGTTCTTCAATTATCATCATATCTGCTTCTTTTATAATATCATCGAGTGAGCTTGCGACAACACTTTTAACAGTAGCTCTTTTATTAAAAGCTGGAGCTGCTCCTTTCCACTTTTGGTTTCCTAGAGTGATGGAAGGACTTCAGTGAAATCAAGTTATCATTCTTATGACTATCCAAAAGGTCGCCCCTCTTTCCCTGTTATCATACCTTTTATACTCAGATAACCTCTATATTGTCCCCGCAGCCATTATTGCTTCAGCGTTAGTGGGAGCCATCGGGGGGATTAATCAAACATTTCTTCGCAAGATTATAGCTTACTCGTCTATTAATCACATAGCATGAATGATATCTGCCATTTTGATTAGTGAAACCAATTGACTCCTTTATTTTTCATTTTACTGCCTTATCTCAAGCTCTGTAGCAATTTTATTTAACTACCAGGATGCTTTCCATATTTCTCATATTATAAATCATACCCCTTCTTCCTCTCATATAAAAATGTTAACCTTCACTTCACTTCTTTCTTTAGGAGGATTACCCCCTTTTACAGGCTTTATTCCAAAATGAGTCATCATTCAAGAGATAGTATCTTCTCACATGTTTATTATACTGGCTATTCTTCTAGCTTCAGCTCTCCTAACTTTATTTTATTACTTACGAATGGCCATAACTGCTTTAACTATTTCAAGACCAAAGGCCAAGTGAAGTGTGAAATCAAGAATTTCTTCTTATATAACTCCTTCATTAATCTACATTAATACTTTTGGACTCTTAGCTCCTAGTATATTCACGATTATTTTGTAAAGCTTTAAGTTATCTAAACTTGTAGCCTTCAAAGCTGCCAAAAGGAGTAAAATCTCTTAAGCTTTAAGCTCTGGCGCTTCGCGCATCTTCAGAATTGCAGTCTGACGTCTTATATTTTCCACTACAAAGCCGTGATAAAAGGATTACAAATCCGTATATAGATTTACAGTCTATCGCCTACAACTCAGCCATTTTATCAAACGCAACGATGATTATTTTCTACAAATCATAAAGACATTGGAACATTATACTTTATCTTCGGGGCTTGAGCAGGAATAGTTGGTACTGCCCTTAGACTTATTATTCGTGCTGAGCTAGGTCAGCCAGGAAGCCTTATTGGAGACGACCAAATTTATAATGTAGTCGTTACAGCCCACGCTTTTGTTATAATTTTCTTTATGGTAATACCAATTATGATTGGAGGATTTGGTAATTGACTAGTACCTCTAATACTAGGTGCCCCGGATATGGCTTTCCCTCGAATAAATAACATAAGTTTCTGACTTTTACCCCCATCTCTCACTCTCCTCTTATCTAGAGGAATAGTAGAAAGAGGTGTAGGAACTGGATGAACTGTATATCCTCCTTTATCTGCAAGTATTGCCCATGCGGGAGCTTCCGTTGATCTCGGAATCTTCTCACTACACTTAGCAGGTGTATCATCAATTTTAGGTGCCGTAAATTTTATAACAACTGTTATCAATATACGATCTACCGGAATAACTATGGACCGGATACCTCTTTTTGTTTGAGCAGTATTTATTACTGCTTTACTTTTACTACTGTCCTTACCAGTTTTAGCAGGAGCTATTACTATGCTCTTAACAGATCGTAATCTTAATACATCATTCTTCGATCCTGCAGGAGGAGGTGACCCCGTTTTATACCAACATTTGTTCTGATTTTTCGGTCACCCAGAAGTATATATTTTAATTTTACCTGCTTTTGGGATAATCTCTCATATTATTAGTCAGGAATCTGGTAAAAAAGAAGCATTTGGAACACCTGGGATGATTTATGCTATACTAGCAATTGGTGTTTTAGGATTTGTAGTATGAGCTCACCACATATTCACAGTTGGTATGGATGTTGATACTCGTGCTTACTTTACATCTGCCACAATAATCATTGCTGTCCCTACTGGTATTAAAATCTTTAGTTGACTAGGAACCCTTCACGGTACCCAGCTTAACTACAGTCCCTCTTTAATCTGAGCTTTAGGATTTGTCTTCTTATTTACAGTTGGAGGCCTGACAGGGGTTGTATTAGCTAACTCTTCAATTGATATTATTTTACATGACACATATTATGTTGTCGCACATTTCCATTATGTTCTTTCAATAGGAGCCGTATTTGGTATTTTTGCAGGTATTGCTCATTGATTCCCTCTATTCACAGGACTTACCCTGAACCCGAAATGATTGAAGATTCATTTCCTTGTTATATTTATTGGAGTAAATATTACATTCTTCCCCCAACATTTCTTAGGTCTTAATGGAATACCTCGACGATACTCAGATTACCCGGACGCTTACTCTGCGTGAAATGTTGTATCTTCTATTGGGTCTACGGTATCATTAATTGCAGTCTTAGGGTTTGTCATGATTGTGTGAGAAGCTTTAACCGCTGCACGACCGGTAATTTTCTCCTTATTTCTTCCAACATCAATTGAGTGGCAACATAACCTCCCACCAGCAGACCATAGTTATATAGAAATCCCTCTAATTACTAACTTCTAAAATGGCAGATAGATGCATAGGATTTAAGCTCCTACCAGGAAGATTATTTCTTCTTTTAGAAAAAACTTATGCCAACATGAGGTCACTTAGGTTTACAAGATAGAGCGTCTCCACTTATAGAACAATTAATTTTCTTTCATGACCACGCTATAGTTGTACTAATTTTAATTACAACATTAGTAGGATATATAATATCAACTCTTTTTTTTAATACATTTACAAACCGATTCTTATTAGAAGGACAAACCATTGAAATTGTATGAACTGTTTTACCTGCATTGATTCTTATTTTCATTGCTCTCCCTTCACTACGGTTACTATATCTACTAGATGAAGTTAATAACCCTAGAGTTACATTAAAGACAATTGGGCACCAATGATACTGGAGATATGAGTATTCAGACTTTCTTCAAGTAGAATTTGACTCTTATATGATTCCTTCAAATGAATTACCTGAAAATGGGTTCCGACTTCTAGATGTTGATAATCGAACCGTATTACCAATAAATACTCAAATCCGAGTTTTAATTAGAGCTGCCGATGTAATTCATTCTTGAACTGTACCAGCTCTTGGGGTTAAAGCAGATGCAATCCCTGGACGACTTAATCAAGTAAGTTTCCTAATAAACCGCCCAGGATTGTTTTACGGTCAATGTTCAGAGATTTGTGGTGCCAATCATAGATTTATGCCTATTGTAGTTGAAAGTGTATCAGTAAACTCTTTTTTAAACTGAATTTCTACTTCTAGAGAAGCCTCATCAGATGACTGAAAGTAAGTGTAGGTCTTTTAAACCTACAATAGTAATTAACGACTACTTCTGATGAACCGAAAGATTAGTTAATTAACTATAACATAAGCCTGTCATGCTTAAATAATCAATATTTTTGATATTTTTCGATTCCTCAGATAGCCCCCTTATTATGACTGAACCTTTTTCTTATATTCTCCGCTACATTTGTTATATTCATTGTCTTAAACTATTTCATTAAAGTTCCCACAAAAATTGAAAAAGCTCCTTCACCTCTAAAAAAAGTAGAAATATCTTGAAAATGATAACAAATTTATTCTCAGTTTTTGACCCTACATCAAGAGTTTTTATACTACCTCTTAACTGAGCCTCTACTTTCCTAGGTGTAATATTTCTGCCTATACTTTATTGAGCAATACCATCACGATGGTCTTTACTATGAACTCTTGTTACCGAAACTCTACATAAAGAATTCAAAACCTTGTTAGGTTCTTCTCATTTCGGAACTACTCTCATATTTGTTAGTCTCTTTAGCCTTATCGTTTTTAACAATTTTTTAGGGCTCCTCCCTTACATCTTCACAAGTACTAGTCATCTAGCTATAACGTTAGCCCTCGCTTTACCTTTATGAATAGCTTTTATATTATTTGGGTGGATTAACCATACTCAACACATATTCGCTCACCTTGTTCCCCAAGGTACTCCCGGGGCCCTTATACCTTTTATAGTACTGATTGAAACAATTAGAAATGTTATTCGACCCGGTACCTTAGCAGTACGATTAGCAGCTAACATAATTGCAGGACACCTTTTACTTACTCTCTTGGGAAGAACAGGCCCTTCTTTATCAGCTACACTAATCTCTTTACTTATCATCGGCCAAATTTTATTACTAATCCTAGAAGCTGCTGTGGCAGTTATTCAATCGTATGTATTTGCAGTATTAAGAACTCTTTATGCTAGTGAAGTTACATAATATAACTAATGACATCATCTCACGGACACCACGCCTTCCATTTAGTAGATATAAGACCATGACCACTTACAGGTTCGATTAGAGCTATAATGTTGACTACGGGACTAGTCAAATGATTCCACCAATTTAACCCTGATTTGTTGATTTTAGGGGTTATTGCTACTACTCTCACCATAATTCAATGATGACGGGATATTACACGAGAAGGTACTTATCAAGGCCTTCACACAAAGGCAGTCACTATTGGGCTCCGGTGAGGTATAATTCTATTTATCACTTCAGAAGTCCTTTTTTTCTTTTCATTTTTTTGAGCTTTCTTCCACAGAAGACTTGCCCCTAATGTAGAAGTAGGAAGTTGCTGACCTCCGGCGGGTATTCAAACTTTTAACCCCTTCCAAATTCCTCTATTAAATACTGCCATTCTTCTTGCCTCTGGTGCTACCGTAACATGAGCTCATCACGCAATTATAGAATCTAACCATTCTCAAGCTATACAAAGACTGGGTATTACAGTTTTCTTAGGTATATACTTCACTGCCCTCCAAGCCTTAGAATACTATGAAGCTCCGTTTACAATTGCCGATTCTGTATATGGCTCTACCTTCTTTGTAGCTACTGGTTTCCACGGTCTTCATGTTATTATTGGTAGAACTTTCCTAATAGTTTGTTTATATCGCTTATATAAATGTCACTTTTCCGCTACTCATCATTTCGGATTTGAGGCTGCCGCCTGGTATTGACACTTCGTAGACGTAGTTTGACTCTTCCTTTATATCTCCATTTACTGATGAGGAGGATGCCTTTTTAGTATAATAGTATATCTGGCTTCCAACCAGAGGGTCTAGAAACTTTCTAGAAAAGGCAATGATCGTTTTATTAATCTCCATCGTAATTACTCTGGCCATTAGAGCTGTAGTTATAATTCTTGCTTCCCTTCTAGCAAAGAAAACCATTATAGATCGAGAGAAAAATTCTCCGTTCGAATGCGGCTTTGACCCCAAAGGATCTGCTCGACTACCCTTCTCCCTTCGATTTTTCTTGATTGCCGTTATTTTTTTGATTTTTGATGTTGAGATTACCTTGTTATTGCCTTTAGCTATAATTATCAACTTCTCAAATATTTCAGCCTGAGCTTTTACAGGATTCGTTTTTATTATTATCCTTCTTGTAGGATTATACCATGAATGAAATCAAGGAGCGTTAGAATGAGCTTATTGGAGTTATAGTCAATTATGATATTTGATTTGCACTCAAAAGGTGCTCCCTCAGGAGCTAACTTCATCAAGTAAAAAGCGAATTATTGCATTCAGTTTCGACCTGACCTTTGGTGTTAAATCACCTTTACTTGTTTTGGTTAAAGCCAAAATAGAGGCTTATCACTGTTAATGATAGAACTGGAATGTAATAATCCTAACCAAGGGAATAGGTAGATCAAGAAGAAGCTGCTAACTTCTTACTTAAGCGGTTAAACTCCGTTTATGTTCCTGTTATTATAGTGTAATAAACACATTACATTTTCATTGTAAAGCTAAAGGTAATCAATCCTTTTAAAAACAATGTATTATAAATAGAAAATACCTATAGATTAGACTAATCTCCTTTGCAGCTTCAATGCAACGCTCTATTATATAAGCTATATAGGTTAAAATACGACAAATACTAAGACAATTACCCAAAGTAAAAAACTTAATATGTAAATTTTCATTCTATTATCCTGAAAGACTTGTAAAGTTTTAGATCTATTTATAACAAACGAATAAATTCCTTGGCCCCCATAGTATTCTGACCATCCTATATCTCCTGCTCTCTGATAGGTTTCTCCTCTTCCTAAAAAACCCTTACTAACCCCATATGTGGATAGGAAGGGTATAAATCATATCGAACCAGAGAATACGACTATCTTATAATGTTTTAAAGAGTTCAAATAGTAATTAACGGCATTTAAGTTTAATAAGTAACCTAAAACCCCTCCAATTACTCTTACGATTAAAGCTAACATTTTAAAGACTGGTCTTATACAAATTATATAAGGGCAGGGAAAAATTAGTCAAGCCAAACTAGCCCCCCCAAATACAGCCCCGACTCTTAAACCAATTATAGGATTAGTTATAATTTTTCCTTCATCTCTGATAGAGTACAAATTACCCAGGTTAAAGTCCCCGGACAGTCTATAGTAAACTAAACGTATAGTATAGCATACTGTTAAGCCAGTTGCTAATGCGTATAATAAAAAAGAAACCATATTAATAGGAGATATAAAGGCAACCTCTAGAATTATATCTTTAGAATAAAAACCAGCTAAAAATGGTGTCCCACATAGAGCTAAATTTGCTAAGTTTATACATATCCCGGTTAAAGGTATATGGTAGACTAATCCTCCTATTATTCGAATGTCTTGATAATCCTTCACACTATGAATTACAGCTCCCGCGCATATAAATAGAAGGGCTTTAAATAAAGCGTGAGCTATAGATGAAAAAGGCAGATCGGCGTATCCTAAAGACAGAATTCTCATTATTACTCCTAATTGACTTAAAGTTGATAAAGCAATAATTTTTTTTAAATCGTACTCGAAATTCGCCCCCAATCCTGCTATAAATATAGTTAATCTAGATAAGAGTAATAATACTGTCTGACACAAGCGGCCTTCCAAGGCAGGGCTAAACCGAATTAATAAATAAACTCCGGCGGTTACTAAAGTAGATGAATGTACTAAAGCAGATACCGGAGTAGGGGCAGCTATAGCTGCAGGTAACCAAGCGGAAAAGGGAATTTGAGCTCTCTTAGTTATAGCCGCTAGTACTACTAAACCACAGAGTAACCCAACAAACTCCTTATCAGGTATATTCTCGACATAAAATAAAAAATTTCACCCCCCACAGCTAAAGAATAAAGAAATTGCCAAAAGGATTGCTACATCTCCTACCCGGTTTGAAAGCGCTGTTAGTATCCCAGCATTAGCTGATTTTTCATTCTGATAGTAAATAACTAATACATAAGATACTAGCCCTAGCCCATCCCAACCTAAGAGGATTCTAATCAGATTAGGACTAATAATTAAAAATCCCATAGATATCACGAAAGCTAACACTAAATACATAAAACGATTTATATTTCTATCACCATGTATATACTCCCCTCTATAATACAACACTATAGAAGAAATAAATATTACAAACCCCAAAAATATAAAAGATATTCAATCCAAGATTAAAGTTATTGCCACAGAACTAGAGTTTAATCTTAACAGTTCTCATTCAATAAATCATGCCTGACCTCTTTTTAAACATAATAAAGACAAAATTACACAACTTAAGGAACCTCTAATTAAAAATAACATTCTCGATAGATATATTGAAACCACTCATAACACGGTCTAAAATGAATAAATTTCATATTTCTGGGTACCACAAACCAACGTTTTATTTAAACTATTTAAACTTATAGAATATATATAATTGTTCTTCCTTTTAAAATTAAAATATTTAAAGGAAGTCAATGTAATATTAAAATTAAATATTCTCGTACCTTACCAGAACAACATGAAAATAAAGCTCTGTAATATTTACCGTGTTGTCTTAAGGAGAATATATATAAAGTATAAGCAGCTCTAAAAAAAGATAACAACGAAATAGACACTATTGTTAACTTTCTTCAAGATACCACTCTAATAATTAAACTAATTTCACCTAAAAGATTTAAAGTAGGAGGTGCTGCTATATTCCCTGCTCTCAGAAGAAACCACCATAAAGCCATTCTTGGTATAAAACTCATTAATCCTTTTCTGATTAACAAGCTTCGGCTCCCAACTCGCTCATAGACTATATTGGCCAAACAGAATAAACCTGAAGAACAGAGCCCATGACCAATTATTACTACTACTGCCCCATTCACCCCTCATCAGCCAAATACTACTAATCCAGATAATACCAAACCTATATGAGCTACAGAAGAGTAAGCAATTAAAGCTTTCATGTCAACCTGTCGTAAACATATAAGACTTACTACTACTCCTCCTACTAATCTAATTCTTACTCACAACCAAGACAAATTTTTATTGGCCTCTCCAAATAAAGGTAACACTCGAATTAACCCATAACCCCCTAATTTCAATAAAACTCCAGCTAAAATTATTGATCCTGCTACAGGTGCTTCTACGTGTGCCTTCGGTAACCACAAGTGAACTAAAAATATAGGTAACTTTACAATAAAAGCAAAGACTGTTACTACATACCAAATCGAGGAAATAAAATCAGCTCCTTTTACGCTTTCCACTAGGCCCAGAGTTAATCTTCCTCTTATATTATATAGACTAATTAAAGATACTAATAAAGGTAAAGAGGCAAATAAAGTATAAAATAATATATAAACCCCCGCCTGCAGACGTTCAGACTGATAACCCCAACCTAAAATAAGAATTAAAGTCGGAATTAAAGAACTCTCGAATCTAATATAGAATAGCAAGTAATCATTAGCCGAAAACGTTATAATCAAAAAGAATAATAAAAAGATATTAATTAATAAAAATAAAGGGGGATAATTATTTTCTTTTAATACTTTCTGACTAGAACATACCACGAGTGCAGTAATCCAAAATCTTAATAAAATTAAAATATACCCTAATGAATCAATACTAAAGCATCACCCTGCCATATAATTATCAAAATCGTGATGACAATACAATATTAAAACAAAAGTCAAAATAAATAGAGAACTTTGAACTGCTCATCATGTATTAACCAGAGGTATCAATATAATGCATGCTAGTATAAATTTTAACATTGTAATACTCTAAATCTTCTAAAACAATCATTACCGTGTGTACGCACTACCGATACCAGAAGAGCTAGACCTAATGCCCCTTCACAAGCAGCCAGAGTTAAAAAAAATAAAACAAAATAACTTTCATGCCCGATATTAGCAAGATGTAATCTTATAATTCAAAAAATTCTTAACATGATATACTCTAAACTCAATAAAGTATTTAATAAATGTTTACGCTTAGAAACAAAAACTCACAAACCACAAATAACTCTTACCACTGGTACAATATAATAAAAATTAAGAATTAACATTAGTTTTAATAGTTTAAATAAAACACCGGTCTTGTAAACCGGAATTGGAGTATAAATCTTCTTAAAGCATCAGAGAAAAGAGTTACCTCTTATCACTAGTCCCCAAAACTAATATTTTAATTAAACTATTCTCTGTATTTCACTTATTATTATTCTCTCTCCTATAATTATTATTTCATCAATTATTTTCACTCGCCTTTTTCATCCCTTAGCAATAGGGATTATATTACTCTTCCAAACCATTATAATTTGTGTCACCGCCGGCTTATCCATAAATTCGTTCTGGTTTTCTTATATTTTGTTTCTTATTTTCCTAGGAGCCATGTTAGTTCTTTTTATTTATGTTGCTTCCTTAGCATCTAACGAATCCTTTAGCTTTTCAGGCTCCCTCCTCTTAACTTCCTCCTTTATCACTTTTATAGGTTTTATAATAATCATCGTAGACCCCCTCCTACTTAATACCCCAATATCTATTCAACAGTCCTCCCTAACGAACAGCCATCTTACCTCTACCCAATTTTTATTAAATTCTATCTACAATTATACTACTATAAACCTAACTTTATTTATTGTTCTTTATCTACTGTTAACTTTAATTGTGGTAGTAAAAATTACTAACACTTTTTTTGGTCCTCTACGTTTATCATCATAATAAATGACAATACCAATTCGTAAGTCTCACCCACTATTTAAAATCTTAAATGGAGCTCTTGTAGATTTACCCGCTCCTGCTAATATTTCTACTCTTTGGAACTTCGGCTCCCTCCTTGGGTTATGTCTAGTAATTCAGATTGTTACCGGTCTTTTTCTTGCTATACACTACACAGCTCACGTTGACCTTGCATTTTCAAGTGTCGCCCATATTTGTCGTGACGTTAATTATGGATGACTTCTACGAACCCTCCATGCTAATGGAGCTTCTTTCTTTTTCATTTGTTTATATATACATACTGGACGTGGTATTTATTACGGATCTTTCTTATATATACACGCTTGATCTGTAGGAGTCATTATCCTTCTTCTAGTTATAGCAACAGCCTTCCTAGGATATGTACTACCCTGAGGACAAATATCTTTCTGAGGGGCTACTGTTATTACAAACTTGTTCTCTGCTATCCCTTATATTGGTACAGAGCTAGTTCAGTGAATCTGGGGAGGGTTTGCAGTTGATAATGCCACATTAACCCGGTTTTTCACTTTCCATTTTCTGTTCCCTTTTATCGTTGCCGCTGCTACTATTATTCATATTCTTTTTATTCATCAGACAGGTTCTAACAACCCACTCGGGATTGTAAGAAATGTAGACAAAGTTCCATTCCACCCTTATTTTACATTTAAAGATATTACTGGATTTATCGTTATATTAGCTGCTCTTATCTTACTAACTCTACTTAACCCCTATCTTTTAGGAGACCCCGACAACTTCATTCCTGCTAACCCTCTAGTAACTCCCGCCCATATTCAACCCGAGTGATATTTCTTATTTGCTTATGCTATTCTTCGATCTATCCCTAATAAATTAGGAGGTGTAATTGCACTAGTTATATCAATCCTTATTTTACTCATCTTACCATTTACGCACGCTGCCAAATTCCGAAGTCTTACCTTTTACCCACTGAACCAAATCATGTTTTGATCCCTAGTCAGTATTGTCTTTCTACTTACCTGAATTGGAGCACGACCCGTAGAAGATCCTTATGTACTTACTGGACAGATTCTTACTGTTCTCTATTTCTCTTATTATATTATCAATCCTCTTACCCTTATTTGATGAGATAAAATGCTAGATTAAGTTATTTGGCTGATAGGAAAGCACGTGTTTTGAAAGCTCGCCATAGAGGTTCAAATCCTCTAATAACTTTACTTCTTAAAAAAGTACAATTATAATATCAAGACGAAACACATTGATTTTACTCCCATAAAGAATACTAAATAATTTAATGCCACTGGTAAATATCTTTTTCAAGCTAAATATATAAGTTTATCATAACGAAACCGAGGCAGAGTTCCACGCACCCAAACGAAGGCAAATGCAACTATCACAAGCTTTACATAATATAATGGTCTTAATAAATTACCTCCTAAAAAGATTAGAGAAAACAGTATTCTTATAAAAAGGATTCTTGCATATTCCGCCATAAAAATTAAAGCGAATCCTCCTCTTCTATATTCCGTATTAAACCCCGACACCAACTCAGATTCCCCTTCAGCAAAGTCAAAGGGAGTTCGATTAGTTTCTGCTAAACAAGAAGCAAATCAAATTAAAGCCAAAGGAAAAGTAAATCATAGTAACCACACATCTCGTTGGAATAGACTAAATAATCTTAGATCAAATCCTCCCACTAAAAAAATGAACGACAGTAAAATTAAAGCTAATCTTACTTCATAAGAAATAGTTTGAGCTACTGCGCGCAGACTTCCGAGTAAAGAATATTTAGAATTTGAAGCCCATCCTGCTCTTATAGTTGTGTATACCCCTAGACTTGTACAACACAAAAAGAATAAAGTTCTCATACTAAAGTTTATTAGCCCTAACTCGTAAGGCATAACTAATCATACAATTAAAGACACGAATAAACTAAAAACTGGAGATAAATAATAAGGAAGGAAATTAGACATAACTGGCAATGTTTGCTCTTTAGTAAACAACTTAACCGCATCAGCGAATGGTTGTAATAACCCCATAAATCCTACTTTATTAGGTCCCTTACGAATTTGAATATAACCTAGAATTTTACGTTCCAATAATGTAACAAAAGCTACTCCCACTAAGACACAAATAATTAATAATAAATAGTTAACAACCATAATTAATGTTATCACAGTATTACCTGTGGGGTTGAACCCACATTATTGGATCCTAAGTCCAGTGCATAACTCTGCCAAGGCAACAAGTCGATTATACTTATACATACAAAATAGGAACTATTCCAGCTATCTAATCCTTTCGTACTAAGATAACTTTTATAAAATTAAGAGATAGAAACCGACCTGGCTCACGCCGGTCTGAACTCAAATCATGTAAGGATTTAAAGGTCGAACAGACCTTCCTTTATAACTGCTGCATTATAAGGATACCTTAATTCAACATCGAGGTCGCAACCCTTCCTGTCGATATGGACTCTCAAAGAAGATTACGCTGTTATCCCTAAAGTAACTTAATCTTATGATCTTTAAGAAAGGATCATTAATTTTCCAAATATTTCTGTTATTAAATATTATAAGAACAGTTACCTTTTATATTCCCGTCGCCCCAACGCAACAAACACCGTTTAAAATCAAGTTACACTAACAATTTATAATATAAACGACTTATTGTCAAGCTTTATAGGGTCTTATCGTCCCCTTAATTTATTTAAGCCTTCTCACTTAAAAGTTAAATTCAATTATTATAATTGAGACAGTTTGCTTTTTGTCCAACCATTCATACAAGCCTTCAATTAAAAGACTAATGATTATGCTACCTTCGCACGGTCAGTATACCGCGGCCCTTTAAATTAAATCAGTGGGCAGGCCAGACTTTATATAACAATCATATAGACATGTTTTTGATAAACAGGCAAAAGCATTGTTTGCCGAGTTCCTTAATTATATCTTTTATCTTATAAAAACTTTTTTACTATTTCATTTTTGTTCAATCACACTTTATTTCTACTAATAAAATCAGTATTACTTTTAATATTATATTTATTAAAAAAGTTAGATACTACTGTTAAATTTCAATTATATAAATATTACTCTGCTATTTTACATTAACTAGAACGCTTTAATAATATGGCTGTTTTTAAGCCTAATTCAATAATATTTTGATTTCCTTTATTATAACTCACCTATTATTAGAATAAGAAGCTTTTCCCTCCTACTCTTTCTTATATTGAAGTTTTATCCACCTCAACATAGATAAATTTAATTTAATTCTCCAACAACCAGATATAAAAAATCGACTAGCATTTCACTACTAATATAGATTTTACAATTTCATTAATACGAAAACTCTACAACTATATTAGCTCTTTTTTTTTCGGGAATACTTATTTTAATAAGGTTATTTTGATTTTCCCTAATACACAAGGTACAAGTTTTTAACTCTACTTTCTTTTAATTAAGTTTTCAACTTATTTCATCTTTCCTTTACAGTACTTTACACTATAACTCTTCTTACTTTTCTTTTCGATTCATTCTACTAAAATAATAACATTTTAAAATCTTTTTATTACTTTTTAAAGATACCGACTATATTTAATTAAATTAATAAGATTTAATTTTCAAGACGCATTGATTTGCACAACGAACTTCTCAACGTAAGTGAGATGCTTAACTATTCAAGCTCCGTCTTGAATTTCTAGGTACACTTTCCAGTACACCTACTATGTTACGACTTATCTCGCTTTAATTAACGAGAGCGACGGGCGATGTGTACATAATCTAGGGCTAAGGTCAAAAGATCTTATTAAAATCTTCTTACTTTTAAATCCACCTTCAATAACAAATATTCAATTATTACTCCGTTTATATTCAATATATTGTAACCCATCTCTTCCTTTACCATAAGCTGCACCTTGATCTAATATATTAGCTACACTCTTTCAATAACTTTACATTTTATTAAAGTTATCTAATAATGACGGTATACAAACTGTTTTCTACAAGATAAAGTAAGATTTTTCGTGGACTATCGATTACAGGACAGGTTCCTCTAAATAGACTAAATTACCGCCAAATCCTTTGAGTTTCAAGACAATAACTGTTTAATACCCAGGTAATATTATAATTTATATAAAGTGTAACAGGGTATCTAATCCTGGTTCATTCCTTTATTTTAATAGCTTCAATTTAAACTAAGAACTTTAATTCCTTGTATACCAAAAAATCGATTTCACCCTTTATCAGTACAAGCCCCTAAAAGTTTATTAGTTATTGACATTTAACTATTTTTAACCAATTTTCTTTCAATTGACCTCTCAGTATAACCGCGGCTGCTGGCACAAATTTTAGCCAGGTATATTATTAGGATCATCAATTCTAACTTACATTTATATAATTAGTACTAGGTACTGAGAATTCATTATTCAACGGAACCCCGATTCCTTTACAATCTATACTCCTCCAGCCTATATAGATCTTATTGGCCCATCAAAATTTACATGTACCATTGACCTAAAAATGAAAGAACAAGCTAGGATAAAACTTTTATAATGTAAACTTTTTATATAATTATATACTCTAAATATAATAAAATATGTAACAATTTTCGTACTGCTAAAAAAGCGATATAACTTTTATAAACTAATAAGAAAAAAAAGTTAGAATTATTTCCTCCCCCTCTTTTCCCCTTTTTCGTATAAAATCCTAACATAATAGTACCATAATTCTTTAAGTTTAATTTAGGTTTTTTTTTTTAGAATTTTGCCAAGCTTTACTTTTAAACTCTATGTTACTACCTTCTATTTATGAGAATTTTCCAAAAAATCACTCAACTCTTTTTTAGAACAGCCAAGTATATATACATTTTATTAAAGTTAATAATTTATTAATATGTATAAATAAATGACTTATATAGGAGATATAGATTGCTCTTTTTAAATATACTTTTAGAAACAATTAAATTTTAAGAAGACTTTATATATTTGTCATTTAATAATATATTAATTTAAATGTGGTTAAACAGTTATTCTATCTGAATGAAATTTAAATGTCTATTTAATGTTAATATTTACTAAAATCTATTATATTTAAAGTAAATAGTAAGGCGTAGTTAAAGAATGTTCTTTGATCTATACATAAATAGTGTAAATATTTATGTTGATTTAATTGTATTTTCATATATTGATAAAAAGACTAGTAAATAAATCTAGTTCCATTTATAATTCAATAAGATTATTTTTTGTTAAATAAAATAGCGTCTTCTTCTTCGAAACTTAAATTCTAGAGGATTAAAGTTTCATACAAAAAGAAGACACTATTTTTTATACCGATCTTTTAAAATAAAATTAATCTATTTAATTAAAAAGATAATTTTAAAATTAATTTCAGCTTACATAAATTTAATTTAATATAAATAATTCAAATTACTTGTTTTTTTAATAACCTGTAAGATTTTTCAGTGAACCAAATCACAATTTAGTGCAATAATAGAAATTATTTTTTGTTATTCTGATTAATTTTTTACTTTTATATAA